ATTAAAACATAGACTTATATATATTCCTTATTTAGGTATATACTCACTTAGGTATACTTAGTATAATATAAGTATTATATTTATTATATAAATATAATTATTATATAATATATGAATTAAAAAATATTTTTATAACATATAAGGTTAAAATAAAAATAGAAAACAATAAATAAAAATAACAGGTACAAATATTAAATCGAGGTACCCACTCAATGATAACTCTCAACAGCTTTCCCTCCATTTTTGTGCCTTTAGTGGGCTTAGTATTTCCGGCAATTGCAATGGTTTCTTTATTTCTTCATGTTCAAAAAAACAAGATTTTTTAGATACTATAGGCACAACTCCTATCCATTTTTTTTTTTTCAAAACTTACTTTGATCATAACACCCCTATATATTTAGTAGAATATGGTATAACATGTGGCTTCTTTCGAGCATAAGCTCTTATGTAGGTGTAAACATGATATATGGGTAAATTAATTATAACAATTTTCAAATGGGCAAATGGGTCGATAGTGGGGAGAATTTCGGAAATGTAAAGTAAATATATCTATATGTGGATATTTATAGGAAATCATATAAAAGAGATGTTATTATTTTAGTTTGGATCTAAGTAATTCGATGCATTTTTCTAAAATAAAAGTTTCACATTTTATAGTAGTGCTGGTTGATGAGAGTTACTTCGGAAACAAAAAAAGTAAAATAAAAATTCTTTTTGTTATTCTTACAATTTCAATAAAATGCAACTAGGTCTAGTGAGAGTATGAGTTGGCGATCAGAACGTATATGGATAGAACTTATAGCGGGATCTCGAAAAATAAGCAATTTCGCTTGGGCCCTCATTCTTTTTTTAGGTTCATTAGGATTTGTATTAGTTGGAACCTCCAGTTATTTTGGTAGGAATTTTATATCTTTATTTCCTTCTCAGCAAATAAATTTTTTTCCACAGGGGATCGTGATGTCTTTCTATGGGATCGCGGGTCTCTTTATTAGTTCCTACTTGTGGTGCACAATTTTGTGGAATGTGGGTAGTGGGTATGATCGATTTGATATAAAAGAGGGCATAGTGTGTATTTTTCGTTGGGGATTTCCTGGAAAAAACCGCCGCATATTCCTGCGATTCCTTATGAAAGATATTCAGTCCATCAGAATAGAAAATAAAGAGGGTCTTTTTGCTCGTCGGGTTCTTTATATGGAAATCAGAGGCCAGGGGGCCATTCCCTTGACGCGTACTGATGAGAATTTGACTCCACGAGAAATTGAGCAAAAGGCTGCTGAATTAGCCTATTTCTTGCGCGTACCAATTGAAGTGTTTTGAAAAAAAAAAAAGAACTGAAAAATGAATACTTTGCAAGAGGGAAAAAACTCAAGAAACCCCCCTTTTTTCTATACCATAACTTAACGGAAGTTTGTTCTGAATGCCTATTCAAGCCAAAGTAAACGTATACGAAGCAACCCTAAAACGAAGATTTTTTGTGTCCATAATTTTTTTTTTTTTGAAATATTTGATATTTTTTTTAATAGAGCGGGAGTTCTTTCGTCTCGAAATCCAACGAATATTAATTTGAAGTGAGCTCTTTCTTATTCTATTTCTGTATTCTTTCTAGATTCAAGGACTAACCTAACCACTCTGCTGCATCACAAAGAAAAACCTCGAAATATATTAATGGACTCGATGGCTTGGGTTGGGATATAACTTATGCTTGATAGAAATATTAGTATCATATAGAGTCGACGCAGGGGTGAGTTCATTAAAATTTCACAAATTCACAGACGAAAAAATGGTAAAAAAGAAAGTATTAATTTCCCTTCTATATCTTGCATTTATAGTATTTTTACCTTGGTGGATCTCTCTCTCATTTAAAAAAAGTCTGGAATCTTGGATTACAAATTGGTGGAATATTAGGCAATCCGAAATTTTTTTGAATGATATTCAAGAAAAGAGTATTCTAAAAAAATTCATAGACTTAGAGGAACTCCTTCGTTTGGAGGAAATGATAAAGGAATACCCAGAAACGCATTTACAAAAGCTTCGCGTCGAAATCTACAAAGAAACGACCCAATTGATCAAGATGCACAATGAGGATCGTATCCATACAATTTTACACTTCTCGACAAATATAATCTGTTTCGTTATTCTAAGCGGTTATTCTATTCTAGGTAATGAAGAGCTTATTATTCTTAACTCTTGGGTTCAAGAATTCCTATATAACTTAAGCGACACAATAAAGGCTTTTTGTATTCTTTTATTAACTGATTTATGTATAGGATTCCATTCCCCCCACGGTTGGGAATTAATGATTGGTTCTGTCTACAAAGATTTTGGATTTGTTCATAATGATCAAATTATATCCGGTCTTGTTTCTACTTTTCCAGTCATTTTAGATACAATTTTTAAATATTGGATCTTTCGTTATTTAAATCGTGTATCTCCTTCACTTGTAGTGATTTATCATTCAATGAATGACTAAAAAATGATCGAACGGCCAAATTATAATATT